CTATATTATAATTCTTTGAAGGACATCGGGGTCTTGGAAAACAAAAAGACAAAATAAACTGATTCAATACAGTTTTAGAAAATCGATAGAATTGAGACTTCCATGATTTCAAATCATTCGTCTTATGGTCGTAATGACTTTGTGGTAAATTAGGATCCTGAAGGATTTCTATCTTGACTACTTTTTTTTTGTCGTTGTTTTTAGACCAAAAAGATTCTTCCCTATACACATTTTCGACCAAACTAGTTGTCTGTAAAACATGAATATCTCTATACAGATTCTGGAAACGACAGGAGTAAGCAGCTATTTGTACGACAAAAACGAAAATCCGTACCAAATTTTTGGCTAGGTTTTCTCTGTTTTTATTATTTTTTTTCATACAGCCTCCTAGCTGTTAGGATAAGGATAGGACACGAGTTTTTTCTTTTTTCTTTTTCGTGCCTTCAATAAAATTATATTTAATTTAGATTCCCTTTCTATCAAGGGTAATGCAATTATTTTGCATTTTTCAAACCAAAAGTCATTGGTTCAAATCCAAGGAAGAACTTTTTAACTAAACTCAAGTTTTCTACTTTGTTTTTCAAGCAAACTCTATTTTTTTTTTGAAAGAAAAAAAGAGACATTTATATCTTATCATTTATATCTTATCTATGAAAGGAATACTTTGTTGTAGAAATACATAAAAACCAAAAACTCTTTTATTTGGTTTTTTTTTAAGAAAACTTTTTGAATTTACGAAATTTTTCTCGTATTTATTTACGAGTTTTTTCTCGTATTAACGAATTCACTATTTTAGAAACCTAAAGGTTTGCACTCATTGGAAGATCAGAACAGACAGATCAAAAAGCTGATTCCATTTTATTGCTGCAATGATGAATTGCATATTCATTTCAATTGTGGAAGTAACTATAATAAAAATAAAATATAAGGCGGCTTTTAATATCCATTTTTCGAATTGAATTCAAAAAAAGTGAAGGAATCACAATCCTTTCAATTCTAAGATATATCTCTGTTCTGTCTTTCTTTTTTCATTCATATATTTGATATCAAGAAAAGATTCAGTAACAAAAATCGTATCAATAAAGACATATATCATTTTCTTTTTTCATATTGAAATTTGACTTCGTGCTCCGAATGAATGATGGTTTACTCAATACAATATCTCTTCGGCGAAACAGAGGATATCTCGATCGGGGAAGAGAGCGGGTAAATCCTATATGACCTAATATGTTTGACAAGTCACACTATATGTCAAGCCAAGCTTTTCAGTTCCAGGACGGCGAAAATATACTTTTGGTATTCCTATACTCAAAAATTTCAACCAAAAAATGCATATCCTTTATTCACTTAAATAAGGAAAGGTGAAAATCCATGATTTCTTGTCTTCATTCCTTTTTATTCTATTTGATACATCGATTTTGATACACCAATTTCTTCTATTTGATACATGGAAGGGTTTTTTGATAGAGTAAGACAGAATGGATTCAAAAAAATTGTAACGAAGGGATTGATCATTCGAATAAGTATCCATTTATTCTCCAATAATGCAATCTTTCCCTTGCGTATTGGTACTTATCGGGTATAGAATAGATCTGCTTCTCTTTGTTCTTACGAACAGAGTTCTTCCCTTATTTTTCTTTTTCTTTTCAATGAGATGAAAAAAAAAATGAATCACAGAATCTACTAAAAAAAGTTTAGGTACACAATATATCGTCTTTTTAATACAATAAAATAAAGTTTCTAATTCTCTTTGATAAAGGGATATTTCCATGGGTTTACCTTGGTATCGTGTTCATACTGTCGTATTGAATGATCCCGGTCGACTGCTTTCTGTTTCTATAATGCACACAGCTCTAGTTACTGGTTAGGCCGGTTCGATGGCTTTATACGAATTAGCTCCTCTGACCCCGTTCTTGATCCAATGTGGAGATTATGATCAGAAATATTATTTCATTAATTGCATCCATGGCTGAATGGTTAAAGCGCCCAACTCATAATTGGCAAATTCGTAGGTTCAATTCCTACTGGATGCACCGCACCCTAATGGGAACGTTCAAAAAGTCTATCGGAATTAGCTCAATGGGATCTTCCATAAAGAATTAATTGAATATAGTATATTCATACCATAACATAGGAAGAGTAAGAACTAGAATTCTGATCCATACTGAAACTCATAGGGAAAAAATTGATGGATGGAATCAAATATGCAGTAGTTAGAGGAAAAAGTCTTCGCTTATTGGGGAAGAATCAATCTTTAATGAAATACCAAAATCCAGAAGATGTATTTGCGCCATACGCTCATTTATGGACTTATTGTGAAAATTGTGAGACATCCATTTACAAAAAATATGTACAAAAAAACAAATATATTTGTCAACATGGTGCATTTCATTTACCAATGGAGAGTTTAGATCGAATCGAATCTTTGATTGATTCGGGTACTTGGGATCCTACGGATGAGAATATGCTTTCTATTGATCCCTATGAGATTCTTAGAAAAAAGATCCACATAGAAAATTTTGAACAATCTGGAAAATGGAAATGTCGATATTTCTTAGACAATAATGATTTATTACAGGATAAAGAATTTGACTATTTTGACTTTCGTCAAATATGGGAAGAATACATAGAGGGATTCTTTCTCTAAAAAGATTTTTATCTATAGATATATCGATATCTATAGATATCGATATATCTATATTTCTAGAACATATAGAAAGGAGAAATTCTCATAAGATACCGAGAGGAGAAGTAGATAACCATTTGTTCAACAATGAGACAAATTATTACACGAGGAAGAACTTGAAGACCTTGTATACTTCTAATGTCGAATCAGGATCAACAAAGACAGAAATTAAGGATTGAGTCGAACTAAGGTAATAGCTATGAATAGTCATCTTCTACCCCGAAATTTCGGGAAGAATGGCACCTATTATGGGACATACAATGCATTACAGGCCTATGATCATTACGCTTCGACCGGGTTATTCTATTCCACCTCTTCTAGAGATTCTTTATTCTATTCCACCTCTTCTAGAGAAAAGAACTTAAAGAAAAATACTTAATAACACGGCGATACATTTATACAAAACTTCTAATCGGAGCACACGCAATGTAGCCGTAGAAAGTCAAATGAAATCCAATCCACGAAATAATTTGATCTATGGACGACATCGTTGTAGTAAAGGTCGTAATGCGAGAGGAATCATTACCGTAAAGCATAGAGGGGGGGGTCATAAGCGTCTATACCGTAAAATCGATTTTCGACGGAATCAAAAAGACATATCTGGTAGAATCGTAACCATAGAATACGACCCTAATCGAAATACATACATTTGTCTTATACACTACGGGGATGGTGAGAAGAGATATATTTTACATCCCAGAGGAACTATAATTGGAGATATCATTTTTTCTGGTAAAGGAGTTCCTATATCAATGGGAAATGCCCTACCTTTGAGTGCGGTTTGAACTATTGATTTACGTAATTGGAAGTAACCAATTAGGTTTATGACAAAACCTAGAAATCGATCACTAATCCATTTGGAGTACCTCTATGGAATAGACCTCAACAGAAAACTGTTGAGTAACGGCAGCAAGTGATTGAGTTCAGTAGTTTCTCATAAAAAATTATTGACTCTAGAGATATGGTAATATGGAGAAAATTGTTTGAAGCACGCACAGAACTGGAAGCGTCCCTTCTTTCAAAGAGGACGGGTTATTCACATTTCATTTGATGGTCAGAGGCGAATTGAAAGCTAAGCAGTGGTAATGAAGATCCCCCGAAGAGATGTCTCCTACGTTACCCCTAATATGTGGAAGTATCGACGTAATTTGATAGAGTCATTGGGTCTGAATGCTACATGAAAAAGATAAGCCAGATGACGGAACGGAGAGACCCAGGATGTAGAAGATGATAACATGAATGATTCGGCAGATTAGGATTCCTAAATATCCACTCATGTGATACTTCATCATACGATGAAAAGATCTATTTTTTTCTATATCATCATATATATACATCTAGAAAGCCGTATGCTTTGGAAGAAGCTTGTACAGTTTGGGAAGGGGTTTTTTTGATAAAAAAGAAGAATCTACTTCAACCGATATGCCTTTAGGCACGTCCATACATAACATAGAATTCACACATGGAAAAGGGGGACAATTAGCTAGAGCAGCAGGTGCTGTAGCGAAACTGATTGCAAAAGAAGGTAAATCGGCCACATTAAGATTACCATCTGGGGAGGTTCGTTTGATATCCCAAAACTGCTTAGCAACAGTCGGACAAGTGGGTAATCTTGGGGTGAACCGAAAAAGTTTGGGTAGAGCTGGATCGAAGTGTTGGCTAGGTAAGCGTCCTGTAGTAAGAGGAGTAGTTATGAACCCTGTGGACCATCCACACGGGGGCGGTGAAGGAAGAGCTCCAATTGGTAGAAAAAAACCCGCAACTCCTTGGGGTTATCCTGCGCTTGGAAGAAGAACTAGGAAAAGGAGAAAATATAGTGATAGTTTGATTCTTCGTCGCCGTAAATAGGAATATTCCAAATCGAATTTTTGGAATTCGAAATAATGTGATGGGCGAACGAGGGGGAATTGAACCCGCGCATGGTGGATCCACAATCCACTGCCTTGATCCACTTGGTTACATCCGCCCCTTATCTAGCTAAAGAAAGGATTTTCTCTTTTTTCCATTCATCATTATTGTTTTTATTCTGACCTCGATACTTAGATCGATATATTAGACATAGAATGCCAATCTTTACTATGCAAAAAAAGGAGGAATCAGCTGTGATAGGTCAAAACAAAAGATTTGTAGCAAAGAAAAAGAAACTATTTGTAGCTAAGCATTTATCGGAAAAAATGGAAAAAATCAAAATGGGGCAGGAGAAAGAAATAATAGTAACTTGGTCTCGGGCATCTACCATTATACCCTCCATGGTTGGTCATACAATCGGTATTCATAATGGAAAGGAACATATACCTGTTTATATAACAGATTCTATGATAGGTTACAAATTGGGAGAATTCGCGCCTACCCGTTTTTTGGGGATAGATGCAATAAACGATAACGATAAGAAATCTGTAATGAAGAATCAAAAAAAATAGGGATCAAACATAAGGAGAAAGAATCTTATGAAAAATCTTAAAAAGCTAGCGGATAACCCTATGAAAAAGAACTCAAGTTCAAGTAAAGGAGTCCAAGTTTTAGCTCAACATATAGGTATTTCTGTTTCCAAAGCGCGAAGAGTAATTGATCAGATTCGCGGACGTTCCTATGAAGAAACAATTAGGATACTAAGTTTCATGCCTTATCAAGCATCTTATCCCATTTTCAATTTAGTTTATTCTGCAGCAAAAAATGCTAATCATAATATGGGTTTAAACGAAGCTGATTTATTCATTAGTAAAGCCGAAGTTAATAGAAGTACTATTAGAAAAAAGACAAGATTCCGTGCTCAAGGACATAGTTATCCAATAAAAAGAAGCACATGTCTTATAACAGTCGTACTCAAGGAAAAACCGAAATCTTTATTAAATCAATCTAAAATTTAGATTCCTTTTTATTTAAAAAGATATGGATGAAAAAAATAAAATAGAGAATTATGGGACAAAAAACAAATCCACTTTGTTTCAGACTTGGTATAACCCATAGTCATCATTCTGTTTGGTTTGAAGAACCAAAAAATTATTCTACGAGTATACAAGAAGATCAAAAAATACGAAATTTTTTCAAGAATTATGTACAATATAGAATCAAAAAAGGTTTACAAATTGCTACCAAGAAATATTTAGAAAAATTAAAAAAAATAGAGCAAAAGAATAAAAAAAAAAAAAGTAAAAAAAAGAGAATATCTTTACCTCCCTTACCTCCCTTAGGCTTTGAAGGAATTATACGTATAGAAATTGAAAAAAAAGGATTTAGAACACAAAAAACATTTATACGAGTCATCATCTATAGCGGATTGGTACCAAAATTCTTATTAAAAGGGAAATCTTTGGCAAAATTCAAGAAAAATGTAAAAAAACAAGAATTCTTCTCTATATACCCCAGAATAATTCGTATTCAACTCAAAAGAGCTGAACAATTATATAGCCAACCTAACCTTCTTGCAGAATTTATAACCTTACAATTAAAAAATAGAGTCCCCTTTAGAAAGACTATGAAACAAGCTATTGATTTAGCTAAAGAAACAGATACAAAAGGAATAAAACTAAAACTTGCAGGGCGTATCGACGGAAAAGATATCGCACGTAAAGAAGGTAAAAGAAAGGGTAAACTTCCCCTACAAATAATTTGTGCCAAAATAGATTATTGTTCTCATACAATTCAAACTATCAATGGAGTTTTAGGCTTAAAAATTTGGATATTTAGAAAGTAGAGCAAAGTAGAAAAAAATGACTTTGTCTTTCTATTATTCTAGCAATAATAGAAAAAAAAGACAAATTCTTTAATTGATTCTATTATAGAAAACGAGGAATTCGAATTAGTTAGGATTCAATAAAAATTGAATTGACTCTTTTAGTATAATTGCTATGCTTAGTGTGTGATTCGTTAGTTTTTTTTCTTTCAAAGTAAGAATTGAAAAAATAAACTAATCCTTACTAAAAACTTATTTCATAATAAAAAAAAAAAACTAAAAACCAACCTATTGCTTCGTATTATGAAGATCCCAAGAAAAAGTCATTATATGAATAAATCATATATATGTAGCAACTGAGATCTCGTCTTTTTTCTCTAATTGATAGAGAAAAAGACGATAATCCAAAAAAAGAAGGGGGATTTTTCTAAAAGAAAGGTTGATAGAAAGAAAGAAATATCAATGCTATATAATCCCAATATGTATGGTCTATAAATCATGTGAAAAAAAGCAGTGTCACAAAGCATCAATAATCAAATATTCAAATCAAAAATAGATAAAAAAGAGAAATATTTCTAGAATAAAGAGTCCTGAGTTAAGAAAACTAAGGAATTTGACTCAACAACAAATTTTGTTGGAAGCTCCATTGCAGAGTTTAGACCTAAGCATGAATAGAGAAGCTATGGGAACGACAGAACCTATGACTATATAGAATTCTATTCAAAAAAATTCGAAAAATTCATTAGGTGGGATGGCGGAACAAACTAAGAAAAAATTGAATTATTTATTTTGATTCTGAAAGTCATGAATTGAACCTAGGAATGAAAAAAAAATGAAAAAGAAAACAGTAGTAAATATTCGCCCGCGGAATACCTAATTGATTTACAAAAAATTCTTTTGACATTTTTCTATAGAAAAAGAAAATAAATTAGGAACGAAAAAAGAAAAGATTCTTTATTCTTTTTAAATTTATAAAATTAATATTAATTTCTAAAATAAAAAAGCATCATATTCTCTATTGAAATTTTATTCAATATATACAAAAGAACACATACCTCTGTCTTAATTTACCTATATATTAATAGATTCCACTTTCTTTTTTTTTTTTAATCGAATTGAAATAAATATTTTAAAATGAAATATTTTAAATTAAATAAATGAATTTGAATCCTTTTTTTATTCCCGAGGAGCTGGATGAGAAAAAAATCTCATGTCCAGTTTTGCAATAGAGATGAAATTAAAAAAAGAACCATCGACTATAACCCAAAAAAACCTAGATTTCGTAAACATCATAGAGGAAGAATGAAGGGAGTATCTCGTCGAGGCAATTCAATCTCTTTTGGCAGATATGCTCTTCAAGCACTTGAACCTGCCTGGATTACAGCTAGACAAATAGAAGCAGGGCGAAGGGCAATAACAAGATATGTGCGTCGTGGTGCCAAAATATGGGTACGTATATTTCCCGATAAACCTGTTACAATGAGGACTACAGAAACACGCATGGGTTCAGGTAAAGGAGATCCAAAATATTGGGTATGCGTTATTAAACCAGGTCGAATACTTTATGAAATGAGTGGAGTATCAGAAACTATAGCTAGAAGAGCTATCTCAATAGCTGCTCACAAAATGCCTATACAAACTCAATTTCTTATTTCAAAATAAAAATTTAAAAGAAAACAAAAATCGGAAAGTATTAAAGATTGAAAAGCAAGTATAACTTTATTTTTATTTTTTCTGGACAGAAAATATTTCATTTCTTCTTTTATTTGTACTGAAATTTAGAATTTGAAATAAAATAGATATGATTCAACCTCAAAGTATATTGAATGTAGCAGATAACAGCGGTGCTCGTAAATTGATGTGTATTCGAATCATAGGAGCTAGTAACCAACGATATGCTCAAATTGGTAATGTTATTGTTGCTGTAATAAAAGAAGCAGTTCCCGGTATGTCTATAGAAAAATCAGAAATAATTCGAGCTGTAATTGTACGTACATGTAAGGAACTTAAACGTGAAGATGGTATGATAATAAAATACGATGACAATGCAGCAGTTATCATTGATCAAAAAGGAAATCCAAAAGGATCTCGAATTTTTGGTGCAATCACTGAAGAATTGAGAAAATTTCGTTTTACTAAAATCCTTTCATTAGCTCCTGATGTATTATAATATTATATAATGAAAATGAAACTATTTTATATTGGATATATTAATTAAATAGATAAAATTAGGAGATTTTTTTTTCAGGTATATATTTTATTAAAAAAAAAAAGGAAACATGTTGATTACATAAAAATTAATGAGAATCCATAATTCTAATTCGTCATGAGTAAGGACACTATTTCCGATCTTATAACTTTGATAAGAAATGCTGACATGGCTAAAAAAGAAACTGTTGAAATACCATCTACAAACATTACTGAAAGCATTGTTAAAATACTTTTAACAGAAGGTTTTATTGAAAATGTTCGTAAACATAAAAAAAATAACAAAAATTTCTTGATTTTAACTCTACGATATAAAAAGACTCAAAAAGGAATATATGGATATGGAACTAGAACTATTTTTTTAAAACGCATAAGCCGACCCAGTTTACGAATTTATTCGAAATATCAACGAATTCCAAAGATTCTAGGTGGAATAGGAATTGTAATTCTATCTACTTCTCAGGGTATAATGACAGATCGAGAAGCTCGACTTCAAAGAATTGGAGGAGAGATTTTGTGTTATATATGGTAATCTTTAAAAAAATAAAAAAAACTGTAAAAAAGAAATTCAAAATGTGAATTTTCATTTCACATTATTTAACAACTTAATTATTCACATCCAGATTAACCCTTATAAGATTAAGTATGTGTGAAAAGTAAAAAAAGCTTATCAAAAAAAAAAGAGCAATTTATTTATGAGGGAACCATTGTATTGTAGGACCGATGAAAGTGATGTTTCAGCTACGTTTGTAGCATAGTGAAATCCTTCTGAATACTGGAAATAATAAAGAAATAATAAAGACCCCGACCAATTTTATAAAAAAAACTATTTTGAAACCTTTACTTTAAAAGTAAAACTTATCATGTTTAACGTATGTTTACATCATAATAGTAAAATCTTTTGTCCGAAAATATGCGTCGTAATCGTATACGTGTGTTATTAGGGGATAGAGTCAAGATAGAAATAAGTGAATTTGATTCAGAAAGACGGAAAATCTTTTATCGATTTCCTCCTTTATTAAAGCAGACTAGGATAGAACAAACTAAGACTGATCATCAAGTGATGGAGAATACCACCTCTCCTGAATCTTTCTTAAACACAGAAACTACAAATCCAATAAGCAGCGATTCCACTCAATCAACAGATCAAAGGAATAACAAAGATACAAAGCTTAATCAAGATGAGACAGATTAAGTTCTAAATTGTTTTTCTGGAACCTAATTAGAACTTTTCTAATAAAAAAATCAAAAAAATAGACGAGTTTTATCGTAATAAATAAAAAAAAAAAAAAGATAAAAAATAAGAAATATGAAAATTGGAGCATCAGTTCGTAAAATTTGTCAGAGATGTCGATTGGTTCGTAGGCGTAGACAACTTACAGTGATTTGTCCCAACCTGAAACATAAAAAAAGGCAAGGCTAGTCTTTCTCATTCAAAAAAACCAAATAAATACTTAAAAAATTTTTTTGATACAGGAAGAAAAGAAGCTCCGGTGTATCGAGAGGACCTTACCATTTGAAAGGTAACTATAGAAAGGATAGAATCCACTATTTTTTTGAATTGAATAGAGAAGTTGAAGAAAGGGAAGAAAAGCAAGAATCGCGGTTGGAGAAGTTATAGTAGCAAAAGCCGTTGGAATCAATACTTGATATATTGGAATAAGTCGTTTTGTTATTGATTGACCCCAGTCGGAAAAAAAAGAGATCAATAGAATGAAAATTAACTATATGTCATATAAGTTACCAAAACTAAGGGTGCCTTGCGATTTACCTGAGAAGATTGTTAGCATACACGAACGACTTTGCATAGAAAGAATCCTTTTTCTATTCCAAAAAATAGAAGCTCCTTTGGTGAATCGAATTATTCGTCTCTTACTGTGTCTGGATTTTCAAAATGAAACTGATATTTTTTTTTTTATAAACTGCAGGGGTGGAGATGCATTACCAACAATTTCTCTTTATGATACTATAGAATTCTTACGTTCTGATGTATGTACTATGGCTATCGGGATTGCTGCATCAGGGGGGTCTTTGATTCTGTCCGGAGGAACAATTACTAAACGAATAGCATTCCCTCGGGCTAGGATTATGATTCGCCAACCTGTTACTCCCTTTTTTCGTGGAAGTACAAAGGAAATCCAACTGGAAGCAGAAGAAATGTTTCAACTTCGTAAAACAATGGCAGAATTGTATTCACAAAAAACAGGTCAACCCATAGATGTTGTCCAGAATGATTTGGAAAGAGAGACTTTTATGTCGGCAAGAGAAGCTAAAGATTATGGCATTATTGATACCATAGTAAAAGAAGTAATAAAGTAAATCAAAAAAGACAATTCGAAGCAATCTGGTTTATTTTCTCAATCATTTCTAGTGAATATTCAATTCAATGGAAATAATTGAGAAAAATAACATATAGTGAAAAAAAAACTAGAAAAAAATGTGAGGAAAAACAATGAGAAAAAAGAAAAAAAATGGAAGTGCTAGAAAAGATAACAATAAAAAAGAACAATTTATTTATGAGGGAACAATTGTGGAACCGATCAAAAATATAATGTTCCACGTGCGTTTACATCAAAATAATCGAGTGGTTCTAGGTTATCTATCTGGCAATATGCGTCGTAATCGTATACGTGTGTTATTAGGGGATAGAGTCAAGATAGAAATAAGTGAATTTGATTCAGAAAGAGGGAGAATCTTTTATCGATTTCCTCCTTTATTAAAACAGACTAGGATAGAACAAACTAAGACTGATCATCAAGTGATGGAGAATACCACCTCTCCTGAATCTTTCTTAAACACAGAAACTACAAATCCAATAAGCAGCGATTCCACTCAATCAACAGATCAAAGGAATAACAAAGATACAAAGCTTAATCAAGATGAGACAGATTAGGTTCTAAATTGTTTTTCTGGGACCTAATTAGGACTTTTCCAATAAAAAAATCAAAAAAATAGATAAGTTTTATCGTAATAAATAAAAAAAAAAAAAATAAAAAAGGAGAAATATGACATATGGCATCCCGAAAGTACCTTTTGATTTTTATTCAATAGATCCTGCTGATTCAACAAAACTAATTCTAGAAACTGAATATTTATCCCTTCGTGAAAGATTTTTAAAAAATAGAATACTTTTTCTATTCCGAAATATCGATAAGCCTTTCGTGCATCGAATTCTAAATATCGTCTTAGTCTTACAGTATCTAGATGATACTGATATTGAGTTATATATAAATTCTAAAGGTGGAGACGCACGAGCAACACTAGGTCTTTATGATATCATGGAATCTCTATCATGTGATGTAGCTACAATAGTTGTGGGATTAGCTGCATCAGGAGCATCTTTGATTCTAGCCGCAGGAACAAATTCTAAACGAGTGGCATTGCCTCACGCTAGGATAATGATGCATCAGCCTCGGCTGAAGCGTCGACGTCGTCGTCGTGTTCGTAAGTTACGACGACGTAGATTAGGAACACGTCGAGTAAAGAAATGCATGGGAGATGCAAACGAAATGCGTAAACTTCGTAACACATTTGCTAATATTTATGCAGAAAAAACAGGTCAACCTATAAATGTTGTACAGAATGATCTGGAAAGAGATACTTTTATGTCTGCAGAAGAAGCTCAGGAGTACGGTGTTATCGATACAATACTAAAAAATTCCACAAAACAAAATGGTAAGTGATCTGAGTTTTTTTGATCAATTATTTCTATTGCTTGAGTATTCAATTCAATAGAAATAGTTGATAAGAATAACATCTGGTTAAGATCAATCTAAGCCAAACAATTTTATTCTCTGAAGATATACATACAATATGCCAACTATTAAACAACTTCTTAGAAACATAAGACAGCAAAAAAAAAATGTTAAGAAATCTCCCGCTCTTAAAGGATGTCCTCAGCGTCGAGGAACATGTACTAGGGTGTATGTGCGACTCGTTCAGATCATGAGTTCGAACAGATGAGACAATTTTTCCAGTATAAACGAACGACCAATACTGATGAATAAGATAGTAACAAAAAAGTATAGAATATACCTATTCTATACTTCAAATAGATAGAATCTCAAATTTATGGTTTCCATTGGTCAAAATCCAATCATTTTCAATTTAAAATAAGAATCAATTCTCCATTGGTAGCAAAAGATTTTCCATTAAGCGGAGAAAATAGCATTACATTATAAGAAACATGCTCCTTTTTGAAAGAACGGACTCATAGGGCCAGCTACCTAGCCAACTTTTATAATGAAATGCCGTCACTGTATGGATAACTCTTAGTGTGAAAAAAGCGATTACTTTCTAATTAATAGATAGAGCCAAAGAATATGAATTATACAAGTTCACAAAATCCTTTAATAAAATGAAAAAAAAAAGAAGCTCCGGTGTATAGAAAGGACCTCACCGTTTGAGAGGTAACCATAGAAACGATGGAACCCACTATTTTCTTTTTTTCAATATAGAAATTGTGAAGAATGGGAAGAAAAGCAAGAATCGTGGTTGGGAAGGTTATAGTAGCAAAAGCCATTGGAATCAATACTTGATATATTGGAATAAGTCGTTTTGTTATTGATTGACCCCAGTCGGAAAAAAAAGAGATCAATAGAATGAAAATTTATGTCCATTGGGATCCCTAAAGTACTTTTTGATAGTGGTGACGAAAAGATTTATATGAAGGTCCATGAAAGACTTCAAATGGATAGAGTACTTTTCCTATACAGAGATATAGAAGAAGATTACGTAAATCGACTTATGGGTCTCTTGCTGTATTTGGATTTACAAAATGATAATGATATTACATTATATATAAACTGTGAGGGTGGAGAGGCACTAGAAACAATTGCCCTTTATGATACGATAGAATTTTTATTATCTAATTTGTGTACACTAGCTACAGGATTAGCTGCATCAGAGGCATCCTTGATTCTGGCCGCAGGAACAATTCCTAAACGAGTAGCATTCCCTAACGCTTGCATTAGTATTAGCCAACCTGTTACTGACTATCTTCTTTGTGGAAGTGCAAAAGAAATCCAAGTGGAAGCAGAAGAAATGTTTCAACTTCGTAATACATTTGCAGAGATTTATGCAAAAAAAACAGGTCAACCTATAGATGTTGTACAGAATGATCTGGAAAGAGATACCTTTATGTCGACAAAAGAAGCTCAAGATTATGGTATTATTGATCGCATAGTAAAAATAACTCAAAAAAAAGAAGAAGAAAAAGAAGAAGAACTTTCTGAATTTTTTTGATCAATTATTTCTATTTAATATTAAAATCCTACTAAATAATTTTTCTCAATTATTTCTAGTGAATATTCAATTCAATGAAAATAATTGAGAAATCGGAACGAAAGCAAGCCGTTTTTCTTCATTATTCCATTTCATCTCAATTTCTATTTTTTATATTTGGAAGTCGAAAATCAGAACATATATGAAGCTCATTAAAATTTCATGTGATTTATCAAACAGAATAGAAATTCCATCATTAGTAGATTGATCTATAGATAGGGGTCGTCGAGAAATAACAATCATGGGATTTTTTTCAAGAAAAGGTAAACTTTAATATGATTTGGAATGGAAATGAGGGAATGTCCACAATACCTGGGTTTAATCAGATACAATTTCAAGGCTTTTGCAGATTTATTACTAAAGGCTTGCGGGAAGAATTTGACAAGTTTCCAGAAAAAAAAATGAAAGATATAGATCAAAATATGGAATTTTTATTATTTGTGGAAAGATATCAATTGGTGGAACCTTTGATAAAAGAAAGAGATGCTTTTTATGAATCACTGACATATTCTGCAAGATTATATGTACCCGCGGGATTAATTCGAAAAACCAGTATAAAAATGCAAAAACAAACCATTTTTATAGGAAACATCCCTTTAATGACTTCCCAAGGAACTTTTATAATAAATGGAATATATAGAACTGTAATTAATCAAATATTGCAAAGCCCTGGTATTTACTATCGTTCAAGATTGGATCGTGAGGGAATTCCTGTCTATACCGCCACTATTATATCAGATTGTGGAGGAAGGTTCAAGTTAGAAATGGATAGAAAAGCAAGGATATGGGTGCGTGTGAGTAGAAAACAAAAGATATCGATTCTAGTTCTATTATTAGCTATGGGTTCGAATCTGAAAGAAATTACAAAAAATGTTCGTTACCCTAAGATTTTATTGTCTTTTACGAATGATAAGAAGGAACTAAAAAAGATTAGTTCAAAAGAAAACGCTCTTTTGGAGTTTCACAAAAAATTTTCTTCTCAAGAAGAGAAGGAACAGAAAGATATGATATCTTCAGAATCCTTATGTGAGTACTTACAAAAGGACTTTTTAGAAAGATTTTATAAAAAAAAATGTGAATTAGGAAAAATTGGTCGACGAAATACGAATCGGAGACTAAATCTTGATATATCTAATGACAATATATTCTTGTTACCAGAAGATATATTGGCTGCTGCCGATCATTTGATTGAAATGAAATGGGAAATGGGTACACTTGATGATATGAATCACTTGAAGAATAAACGTATTCGTTCTGTAGGAGATCTCTTACAGGATCAATTTAGATTGGCTCTCTCTCGTTTAGAAAAAGCGGTTCATAATACTATATCTGTAGCAATCTCTCGTAATAAATGGATACGAAATCCTCAAATTTTGGTAACTTCAACTTCACTAAAAACTACTTATGAATCATTTTTTGGCCTTCACCCCTTATCGCAACTTTCAGATCAAACTAATCCATTAGCACAAGTAGCTCATGGTCGAAAATGGAGTTTTTTGGGTCCTAGAGGACTTACAAGTCGGACTGCTAATATTCAAATACGAGATATCCATCCTAGCTACTATGGACGTATTTGTCCAATTGATACATCTGAAGGTACTAATGTTGGACTTATTGGATCCTTGGCTATTTATGCACAGATTGGTCATTGGGAATCTATAGAAAGTCCGTTTTACAAAATATCTGATAATTCAAGAAAAAAAGAAGGACAGATGATTTATTTATCACCAACTAGAGATGAATATTTCATGATAGCAGCAGGAAATTCTTTGGCCTTGAACTGGAATATTCAAGAAGAAGAGATTGTTCCTGCTCGATACCGTCAAGAATTCCTAACTATTGCGTGGGAACAGATTCATCTTAGAAGCATTTTTCCTTTCCACTATTTTTCTATTGGAGCGTCTCTTATTCCTTTTATCGAGCATAATGACGCCAATCGAGCTTTAATGAGTTCTAATATGCAACGCCAAGCAGTTCCGCTTTCTCAGTCGGAAAAGTGTATTGTTGGAACTGGACTAGAAGGCCAAACGGCTATAGATTCGGGGTTTTCAGTTGTAGCTGAGCATCAGGGAAAGATACTTTATACGGATAGTCAAAATATTTTTTTTTCAAGGAATGGGAATACTGAAAGTATTCCTTTAGTTAAGTATCAAGGTTCCAACAAAAAAACTTTGATCCATCAAAAACCCCGGGTTCAGGAAGGTAAATACGTTAAAAAAGGTCAAATTTTGGCAGACGGTGCAGCTACAGTTGATGGAGAACTCGCTTTAGGAAAGAATATATTAGTAGCTTATATGCCATGGGAGGGTTATAATTCTGAAGATGCAGTATTAATTAGTGAACGTCTTATATATGAAGATATTTTTACTTCTTTTTCTATTCGAAGATATGAAATTAAGACTCATATGACAACTCAAGGCCCTGAAAGAATCACTAAGGCAATACCCCATCTCGAAACTAATTTTATCCGCAATTTGGATAAGAATGGGATTGTGATGCTGGGGTCTTGGGTAGAAACAGGTGATATTCTTGTAGGTAAATTAACGCCAAGAGAGGATGAACCGTTACCAGAAGACAGATTTTTAGGAGCTGTACTTGGCATAGATTTATCCAGTACAAAAGAAACTTCTCTAAGACTACCTATAGGTGGAAAAGGTCTCGTTATTGATGTGAAATGGATTGAGATGAACGATTCCAGTGATTTTTTAGAAAAGGTTTTTGTATATATTTTACAAAAACGTCAAATCAAAGTAGGTGATAAAGTAGCTGGAAGACATGGAAATAAAGGTATAATTTCCAAGATTTTGCCTAGACAAGATATGCCTTATTTGCAAGATGGAACACCTGTTGATATGGTCTTCAATCCCTTAGGAGTACCTTCACGAATGAATGTAGGACAGATATTTGAATGCTCACTTGGATTAGCAGGAGATCTGCTAAAGAGACATTATCGAATAGCACCCTTTGATGAGAGATATGAGCAAGAGGCTTCCAGAAAACTAGTATTTTCTGAATTATATGAAGCAAGTAAACAAACAAAGAATCCATGGCTATTTGAGCCCGAATACCCTGGAAAAAGCAGAATATTTGATGGAAGAACAGGAGATTCTTTTGAACAACCTATTCTAATAGGAAAGTCCTATATCTTAAAATTAATTCATCAAGTGGATGATAAAATCCATGGACGTTCTACTGGACCTTACACACTTGTTACACAACAACCCCTTAGAGGAAGGGCCAACCAAGGGGGACAACGGGTAGGAGAAATGGAAGTTTGGGCTCTCGAAGGATTTGGTGTTTCTCATATTTTACAAGAAATCCTTACTTATAAATCTGATCATATTAGGGCTCGTAAAGAAATATTAAATACTATGCTTATAGGAGGAAGAGCACCTAAGCCTGAGGATGATTTTCCAGAAACTTTTCGAGTACTCATTCGAGAACTACGATCTTTGGCTCTAGAACTGAATTATTTCCTTGTATCTGAAAAGAACTTTCAGATTCATAGGAAGGAAGTGTGAATTAATTATTATTTCAATCTTATTTATAGTTGTTAAAGTCATGATCCAACCTTAACTTAGTTGGTTATGACTCAATTAGTTCAAAACTAATTGATTCAACAACAAGTTTTTTTCTCTATTGCAGACTTTTGATTTCATCATAACTATGCTATAACTATGCTACGGAATTTGAAAAACCTTATTTATTCTTAAATAACCATATTATGGTTATAGATCTATTTGATTTCATATTATCAGGATGTACGCCATGCTATTACAAATCTTGAAAAAATTTTTTTCTAAATCCTAGGGAATTCAACTCTCTTTTCAGGAAAAAAAATTCGAATTAGTCAGAATTAAATAAAAATGGAATGAACTCGTATAATTGCTATCTTAGTATGTGATTAGTTTTATTCTTTCAAAGAAAAATTACATAAAATATATAAAACAAAAAATCCATTGGAATTCCAAAACTTCAAACAAATTGGAATTCAAGATGAAATACTATACTTATGCTTATTGAAGGAGGAGCATCGAAGCCTTAGGATGATTTTCCAGAAACTTTTCGAGTACTCATTCGAGAACTACGATCTTTGGCTCTAGAACTGAATTATTTCCTTGTATCTGAAAAGAACTTTCAGATTCGTAGGAAAGGAATGTGAATGAATCACTATTTCAATCTTTTTTTATGATTGACCAATATAAACATCAAAAACTTCAAATTGGACCAGTTTCTCCTCAACAAATAAAGGCTTGGGCGACCAAAATCCTACCTAATGGGGAAAAAATAATTGGAGAGGTGACAAAAAATGAGACTTTTCATTATAAAAGCAATAAACCAGAAAAAAATGGATTGTTTTGCGAAAGAATCTTTGGACCCATAAAAAGTGGATTTTGTGCGTGTGGAAAGTATCGAGAAATTGGGACTGAAAAAGAAAATCCAAGATTTTGTCAACAATGCGGAGTAGAATTTCGTAATTCTCGGATACGAAGATATCAAATGGGGTACATCAAACTCGCATGTCCAGTGACTCATGTGTGGTATTTAAAATGTCGTCCTAGTTATATTGCAAATCTTTTGGATAAATCTCTTAAGGAATTAAAAAGTCTAGTATATTGCGGTGTGTGATTTGATCAAAATTCTCATTTGACAGGTTCAAATTGAAAAACTGTCATCCCATTCGATCCAATTGGGATGCCCTAGTTCTGACATGTGTTTTGCAAGAAATCACATGAAACTTAGGATTTTTGGTATATTCTATACTTCAATTTTCAAGGGAATTAATCCATGGTCGATCCTGTAATAGATAAACAGGAATAGCTAGTTATACCTTGTAAAAATCTTTTTTCATGGGATGATTTTTCATTCCATTCAGAGAATGATTTTGCTTAAGCAAGCAAATAGAAAATTTAGTACGGTTACAGAAGTTTATCTATCGCATATATACTTCAAGGTATTCATAATCGTCGAGGTGAGTAGGGACCTAAAAGATTAAATGGAATGAGATAATAAGATATAGACAAATAAATCCCGTATGAATTCGAAATTCAGAATTATTTAGGAGAATTTATCAGGGAAGTAGACTACTCAATAATTTAACACTATCATTTTAAACAAATCATTCATAGAATTTAAGTAAAGAAAGAATTAATCCATGAGAGATTAGTTTTGAATCCATGAGAGATTAGTTTTGATTGGAAACTTGAGTAAAGAGTAGTAAAGATTAGTTCTCAGTTTTAAAAAAAAAGAAAAAAAAAACTTTTTTTTATTTTTTTAAACTACTTGAGCCGGATGAGAGGAAACCTTCACGTCCGATTTGAAAGGGGGGGAATCCTTTAGGAACCTATCTCAATTGTTCTTTTGCTAGGCCCACAGCTAAAAAACCGACTTTCTTACGATTACGAGGTTCATTCGAAGATGAAATCCAATCCCGGAAATACAGCATTCCACTTTTTTTTAATACCCGAGGCTTCGAAAAATTTCGAAATCGAGAAATTATGACAGGAGCTGATGCTATTAGAGAACAATTAGCTGATTTAGATTTGCGAATTCTTATCGAGAAGTCATTAAAAGAATGGAAAGGATTAACAGTCCTAAAATCTACTGGAGATAAATGGGAAGATAGAAAAATTCAAATAAGAAAGAATTTTTTGGTTAGACGTATGGAATTCGCTAAACGTTTTCTTAAAACAAATATAGAACCTGAATGGATGGTTTTGGACTTATTACCAGTTCTTCCTCCCGAATTAAGACCCATTATTCAAATAGAAGGGGGTAAGCTAATAAGTTCGGATATTAATGAGCTCTATAAAAGAGTTATTGAGAAGAATATTGTTCTTAGCAATTTATTAAGTATATCTTCATTTATATCTTCGGACAGAGAAGTTGTAAATTCTCAAGCAAAATTATTACAAGAAGCTGTGGATATACTTCTTCATATTGGGGTCCGCGGACAACTGAAGTCGGATGGTTTTACTAAAGATAAAGATTACAAATCTTTTTCAGATATACTTGGAGGGAAAGAAGGAAGATTTCGTGAGACTTTACTTGGTAAACGGGTTGATTATTCAGGGCGTTCTGTCATTGTAGTGGGTCCTTCTCTTTCATTATATCAATGTGGATTACCTCGAGAAATGGCAATAGAGCTTTTCCAAGCATTTCTAATCCGCCATCTAATTAGGAAACATTTCGCTTTTAACATAGCGATTGCTAAAAAGCTGATTCAGGAGCGTGAAAAAGAACCTATTGTATGGGAAATACTTAAGGAAGTTATGGAGGGGCATCCTGTATTATTGAATAGAGCACCCACTCTGCACAGATTAGGCATATTAGCTTTCCAACCCATTTTAGTAGAGGAACGTGCTATTTGTTTACACCCATTAGTTTGTAAAGGTTTTAATGCAGACTTTGATGGAGATCAAATGGCTGTTCATTTACCTTTATCTTTAGAAGCTCAAGCGGAAGCTCGTTTACTTATGTTTTCTCATATAAATCTGTTATCGCCAGCTATTGGAGATCCTATTTGTGTACCAACTCAAGATATGCTTATCGGACTCTATGTGTTAACCATGGGAAATCATGGAGGGATTTGTGCAAATAGGTATAATCTACCTAATTGCAAAAATTATCAAAATGAATCATTTGAAAAAAAAAACTATAAGTATAATAAAGAAATAGAACCTTATTTTTCTAGCTCATATGAAGCACTTGGAGCTTATCGACAAAAAAGAATCAGTGTAGATAGTCCTTTGTGGCTCCGATATGGTTTGGATAAAGGTATTGTTGAGTCAAACGAAGTTCCCATTGAAGTTCAATATGAATCCTTAGGTACTTCTCATGAGATTTATGGGCCTTATCTAATAATAAGAAATACAAAAGATGAAATCCGTTTTATATACATTCGAACCACTTTTGGTCATGTTTCTCTTTATCGAGAATTAGAAGAAGCCATACAAGGGTTTAGTGAAATCCGGGTTTAGGCGAATCTTATATATTCGTACACTATCTAAACTCAAAAATTAGATTAGGTAATGTCTCTTCCCAGGTAGCGAAATTCGGGTTTTCCAATTTCATTAATATCATTTTTCTTAATTTCTGCATAAATATAAATAGAAATCAAGATTAAGATAAAAGAAATTCTATCTTCGAACCACTCATTCATGTCTATTGTTGAATCCTACTCAGCAGAATATAGAGGTTATAATGAGAGAACAAGCCTTTTCCAATAGAGTCTTAAATGGAACTGCTATGAAACGACTTATTAGCAGATTAATAGTTCATTTTGGAATGGCATATACATCCCATATCCTAGATCAACTAAAGACTTTAGGCTTCCATCAAGCCACTACTACATCTATCTCATTAGGAATTGATGATCTTTTAACAATATCATCGAAACCCTGGTTAGTTCAAGATGCTGAACAACAGAATTCTATTTTGGAAAAACACTATGATTATGGAAATGTACACGCAGTAGAAAAATTACGTCAATCTATTGAAATATGGTATGCTACAAGTGAATATTTGAGACAAGAAATGAATTCAAACTTTCGGATGACTGATCCTTCTAATCCAGTCTATTTAATGTCTTTTTCGGGAGCTAGAGGGAATGCATCGCAGATACATCAATTAGTGGGTATGAGAGGATTAATGTCAGATCCCCAAGGACAAATGATTGATTTACCCATTCAAAGCAATTTACACGAAGGACTCTCTTTGACCGAATATATAATTTCTTGTTATGGAGCTCGCAAAGGAGTTGTAGATACTGCTATACGAACAGCAGATGCTGGATATCTTACTCGTAGACTTGTTGAAGTAGTTCAACACATTATTGTACGTAGAAGAGACTGTGGTACTATTCAAGGTATTTCTGTGAGTCCTCAAAATGGGATGACAGAAACTTTTTTGGTCCAAACACTAATCGGTCGTGTACTAGCAGATGATATCTATATCGGTCTACGATGCATTGCCACTCGAAATCAAGATATTGGAACTGGACTGGTCAATCGATTTATAACTTTTCGAACACAATCAATATATATTAGAAGTCCTTTCACTTGTAGGAGTACATCTTGGATCTGTCAATTATGTTATGGTCGGAGTCCCACTCATGGCGATTTGATTGATTTGGGAGAAGCTGTAGGTATTATTGCGGGTCAATCGATTGGGGAACCAGGAATTCAGCTCACATTAAGAACTTTTCATACTGGTGGAGTATTCACAGGTGGTACTGCTCAACATGTACGAACTCCTTTTCAGGGAAAAATAAAATTCAACGAAGATTTGCTTCATCCTACACGTACCCGTCATGGGCATCCTGCCTTTCTGTGTTCTACAGACTTCTATGTAATTATAGAGAGTCGAGATATTATACATAATGTCAGTATCCCCTCAAAAAGTTTGATTTTAGTTCAAAATGATCAATATGTAGAATCAGAACAAGTTATTGCTGAGATTCGTACTGGAATGTCTACTTTTCCTTTGAAAGAGACAGTACAAAAACATATTTTTTCGGAATCAGGAGGAGAACTGCACTGGAGTACTGATGTCCACCATAAATCTAAACATACATATAAAGATACATATAGTAATGTCCATCTATTACCAAAAACAAGAAAAACAAGCCATTTATGGATATTAGCAGGAAGTCCTTCCAGATCCGATAGAGTAGCTTTTTCGATCCACAAGGATCAAGATCAAATGAATGTTGATTCTTTTTCTGTTGAAGAAAGATATATTTATGATCTATTAAAAACTAATAATCAAGTAAGATATAAATTATTACATACTTCTAGTAAAGGGGAAATTTTTGATAAAGGGGAAATTGTTGATCATTTACGGACTGATCAAATCATATCGAACAATCATATAAATTTCATATATCCTTCTATTTTGCAAGAGAATTTTTATTTCTTGGCGAAAAAGCGAAGAAACCGATTTATTATCCCATTAAAATATGATAAAGAACAAGAAAAAGAACTAATATCTTCTTTTGCGATTTCAATGGAAATACCCATAAACGGTATTTTCCATCAAAATAATACTATTCTTGCTTTTTTTGACGATCCACGATACAGAAGAAACAATTCAGGAATTATTCAATATGGGATCATAGAGATAGAGTCGATCATAAAAAAAGAAGATTTACTTGAAAATCAAGAAATTAAGGAATTTCCGGAATACCATATTCTGATTGAGGATCAAGAAATACAAGAATTTAGCCCGGAATACCAAGCGTTGATTGAATATCAAAAATATCAGATGTTCATTGAGTATCAAAAACGACAAAAATTGAATCTGGAATACCAAATGTTAAATAAGGATCAAGAAATAAAAGAATTTCTAGAAGATCAAATCTTAATTGAGGATCAAGAAACACAAGAATTGAGTCCGGAATACCAAATGTTAATAGAAGATCAAGAAACACAAGAATTGAGTCCGGAATACCAAATGTTATTTGAGGATCAACAAACACAAGAGTTGAGCCTGGACTACCAAACCTTAATTGAGGATCAAGAAACACAAGAATTGAACCCGGAATACCAAATGTTAATTAAGGATCAAGAAACACAAGAATTGAGTCCGGAATACCACATGTTATTTGAGGATCAAGAAACACAAAAATTAAGTCTGGAATACCAAATGTTAATTGAGGATCAACAAACACAAGAGTTGAGCCTGAACTACCAAACCTTAATTGAGGATCAAGAAACACAAGAATTGAACCCGGAATACCAAATGTTAATAGAAGATCAAGAAACACAAGAATTGAACCCAGAATACCAAATGTTAATAGAAAATCAAGAAACACAAGAATTGAGTCCAGAATACCAAATGTTATTTGAGGATCAAGAAACACAAAAATTGAGTCCGGAATACCAAATGTTAATTGAGGATCAACAAACACAAGAATTGAATCCAGAATACCAAATGTTATTTGAGGATCAAGGAATAAAAGAATTTCTTGAATACCAAATGTTAATTAAGGATCAAGAAATACAAGAATTGAGTCCAGAATACCAAAGAAAAGTGGATCAGTTTTTTTTTATTCCTGAAGAAGTGCATATCTTACCACCGAAATCCTCTTCTATAAGGGTCCGGAACAATAGTATCATTGGAGTCAATACAAGGCTCACTTTAAATAAAAGAAGCCAAATAGGTGGATTAGTCCAATTGAAAAAAGAAAAAAAATATATTGAACTGAAAATCTTTTTTGGAGATATCTATTTTCCGAGGGAAACAGATAAGATATCCAGACACAACGAGATTTTGATACCAGGAGAAACCCCAAAAAAAAATTTTAAGAAATTCCAAAAATGGAAAGATTGGATCTATATTCAAGGGATCACACCTATCAACAGAAAGTATTTTGTTTTGATTAGACCTGTAATTACATATGAAATACCTGATAAGATTGATTTAGCTAAACTTTTTCCTCAGGATCTCTTGCAAGAAAGAGACAATCTCCAACTTAGAGTTGTCAATTATTTCCTTTATGGAGATAGCAAGTCAATTCGAATAATTTGTCTCAAAAGTATTCAATTAGTTCGAACTTGTTTAGTATTGAATTGGGACCGAGAACAAAATAGTTCTATAGAAAAAGAGGTTCATGCTTTATTTGTTGAAATAAAAACAAATTATTTAAATCGCAATTTCATCAAAATTGAGTTAATTACACCTTCATATATTGGAAAAAGATATGAAAGAGCAAGTTCTGGATTCATTTCTAATAATATTTTAGATCGTATTTTTTATAATAGATTAGATCGTAGCAATATTAATCCTTTTTATTCCAAGCCGAAGATTCAATCATTTAGTCAACATCAAGAAACTATGGGTACTTTGTTAAATCAAAACAAGGATTACCAATCTTTTCTAATTTTGTCATCATCCAATTGTTCTCAAATGCATCGATTCCAAAAAAATACTGTGAAAAAAAAAAAGAATCTCCTATTCCTATATATATTTCTTTTGGGTCCGCTAGGTGTTATTGTATCTAAAATAACAAATTTTTATTTATTTTGTAATTTAGTAACTTATAATGAGATCTTATTAAATAAATATAATTGTTCTAACTTTTTTGATAATTGGTTTGATTTTTTTGACAATTTGAAAGAAATTTTCTTGCTACTCAATATCATTTTACTAAATATAGAGAATTCTAAGTTTGATCCATGTCTCATCGCAAGGCCATCTCTTTTGGAACAGACTGTCAAAGTATTGTATAATACATATACAATACATCAACCTGAAGTAGCTGAATATTGTTTAATAGATGAAAATAGGAAAATTTACAATCCAGATCTACCGATAGGCTTTTTTTTGAACCCATTCAATTGGAATTGGTATCCTTTCTTTCACGACGATAGTTGGGAAGAGACATCAACAAAAATAAATCTTGGACAATTTATTTGCGAAAATTTGTATTTATTTAAAGATGAACCATATGTCAAAAAATCTGGTCAAATTGTAATTATTAACCTTGATTCTTTAGTTGCAAGATCAGCTAAGCCCTTTTTGGTCACTTCAGGCACAACCATTCATGGTCATTATGGGGAAATCTTTTATAAAGGAGATATATTGGTTTCATTTCTATATGAAAAATCGAGATCTAGCGATATAACGCAAGGTCTTCCAAAAGTAGAAAAATTTTTCGAAGTGCGTTCGATTGATTTAATATTGATAAACCTAAAAAAAAGGGTTGAAGGTTGGAACCAACGTATACCAAGAATTCTTGGAATACCTTGGGTTTTCTTCATTGGAGCTGAATTAACCATAGTCCAAAGTCGCATTTCTTTGGTTAATGAGATCCAAAAGGTTTATCGATCTCAGGGGGTATATATCGATAATAGACATATCGAGATGATTGTACGTCAAGTAACATCAAAAGTGTTGGTTTCAGAAAATGGAATGTCTAATGTTTTTTTACCTAGAGAGTTAATTGGATTATTACGAGCAGAACGAGCAGGACGTGCTTTGGATGAAACAATCTTTTATCAGGCAATCTTATTGGGAATAACAAGAGCTTCTCTAAATACTCAAAGTTTCATATCTGAAGCAAGTTTTCAAGAAACAGCTCGAGTTTTAGCAAAAGCTGCTCTGCGCGGTCGTATTGATTGGTTGAAAGGTCTGAAAGAAAACGTTGTTCTGGCAAGAATTCTACCTATTGGTACCGGATTGAAAAAAAGTATGTATCCTTCAAAACAATATAAGAACTTTGCTTTAGAAAAAAAAATAGAAAATCTATTTGAGTTGGAAATGAAAGATATTATGTTATATCATAAAAAATTATTATGATAAAGAATTAATATGCTCTGACGTGACAAATAATCTAAATTAAGAGGTGGAGAATACCACCTCTTCTTAATAATTCTTAACCACAAATTAAATAAACAACGATTCCCCTCAATCAAAGGAATAACAAAGATATAAAGCTTAATCAAGATGAAACAGATTAGGTTCCAAATTGTTTTTCTGGGACCTAATTAGGACTTTTCTAATAAAAAAATCAAAAAAATAGATGAGTTTTATCGTAATAAATAAAAAAAAAAAAAGATAAAAAATAAGAAATATGAAAATTGGAGCATCAGTTCGTAAAATTTGTCAGAGATGTCGATTGGTTCGTAGGCGTAGACAACTTACAGTGATTTGTCCCAACCTGAAACATAAAAAAAGGCAAGGCTAGTCTTTCTCATTCAAAAAAACCAAATAAATACTTAAAAAATTTTTTTGATACAGGAAGAAAAGAAGCTCCGGTGTATCGAGAGGACCTTACCGTTTGAAAGGTAACCATAGAAAGGATAGAATCCACTATTTTTTTGAATTGAATAGAGAAGTTGAAGAAAGGGAAGAAAAGCAAGAATCGCGGTTGGAGAAGTTATAGTAGCAAAAGCCATTGGAATAAATACTTGATATATTGGAATAAGTCGTTTTGTTATTGATTGACCCCAGTCGGAAAAAAAGAGATCAATAGAATGAAAATTTATGTCCATTGGGATCCCTAAAGTACTTTTTGATAGTGGTGACGAAAAGATTTATATGAAGGTCCATGAAAGACTTCAAATGGATAGAGTACTTTTCCTATACAGAGATATAGAAGAAGATTACGTAAATCGACTTATGGGTCTCTTGCTGTATTTGGATTTACAAAATGATAATGATATTACATTATATATAAACTGTGAGGGTGGAGAGGCACTAGAAACAATTGCCCTTTATGATACGATAGAATTTTTATTATCTGATTTGTGTACACTAGCTACAGGATTAGCTGCATCAGAGGCATCCTTGATTCTGGCCGCAGGAACAATTCCTAAACGAGTAGCATTCCCTAACGCTTGCATTAGTATTAGCCAACCTGTTACTGACTATCTTCTTCGTGGAAGTGCAAAAGAAATCCAAGTGGAAGCAGAAGAAATGTTTCAACTTCGTAATACATTTGCAGAGATTTATGCAAAAAAAACAGGTCAACCTATAGATGTTGTACAGAATGATCTGGAAAGAGATACCTTTATGTCGCCAAAAGAAGCTCAAGATTATGGTATTATTGATCGCATAGTAAAAATAACTCAAAAAAAAGAAGAAGAAAAAGAAGAAGAACTTTCTGAATTTTTTTGATCAATTATTTCTATTTAATATTAAAATCCTACTAAATAATTTTTCTCAATTATTTCTAGTGAATATTCAATTCAATGGAAATAATTGAGAAATCGGAACGAAAGCAAGCCGTTTTTCTTCATTATTCCATTTCATCTCAATTTCTATTTTTTATATTTGGAAGTCGAAAATCAGAACATATATGAAGCTCATTAAAATTTCATGTGATTTATCAAACATAATAGAAATTCCATCATTAGTAGATTGATCTATAGATAGGGGTCGTCGAGAAATTATGATGATAGTATTTTTTTCGATAAAGTATACATAAGGAGAAAGAGTCTTAGAAAAAATCATTCTATTCAAAAACTACTAAAAATATTCTGTAAATGGAGGAATTTTCAAAATCTTCTCAGGAATCAGGGGATACTATTGATCAGATCTCAAGAAATTTTTTTAAATATATTTGAATTTGTGGAAATTCACGGGCAGATTTTACTATATGTTTTGCAATTTGATCCTATTTTTCAATTGTATGTTATGTTTCCTATTATATAGAAACTCTTGAGAAAAATGAATCAAAAACGTTCATCCAATGGCTCTGGTCGCATTGGAAAAAATTTTTAAAATTTTACTTTAACTACAATTTGGAATTTTTTAAAAAGGAATTTTTTTACAAATCAAAAAATGATTTTTCTTGTTTTTTTTATTCTCTTTTTTCTTTTTTTTGTCATAAAAAGAAAGAAAAAATAAAGATAATTTATTAACAAAAAAAGATTCTATTTGGAATTCATGATGGAATTCATGATATAAATAAAAAAAGAGTCTTCAGTTATTGACTCAACAACAAATTTTTTTGAAAACTTGCAGACTTTTGATAGCTATTCTAGGGATTTTGAAAAATAAATCGATTTTTTCATATTAGAAATAACCAGAATTCAAATTTCATTTTTTTCATAAAAAAAAAACAGTTCGATCTAAGATTTCTCATTCATGGACGTTGATAAGATCCTTTTATTTAGGAGCACCTTAGGATGGCATAGCCTTATGGTTAATGGCGAGGTTCAAAGGAGGAAAGGCTTATGGTGGATACATAGGCACCCAGAGATGAAGAAGGGCGTAGCAAACGACGAAATGCTTCGGGGAGTTGAAAGCAAGCATAGATCCGGAGATTCTCAAATAGGTCAACCTTTCAAACTGCTGCTGAATCCATGGGCAGGCAAGATCGAAAGGATCTAGGACAATTCACCAAAGCACGAAAGCCAGGATTGGAAAGTTGATTCCTATTTCAAGAATGCATAACCGCATAGATAATTTTACACTAACTCGTCAATTTTGAAAAAATTATATTTCATAAAAATTCTATTATAAAAATATAAAAATATATATATGAGGAAAATAAAAAATAAAAATACTTTCAAAATGAAGTGGAAATGTATTGAGTCAAGAATCGAAAATCAATGTTTACTTTATGGTCGTTTCATTCTATCCCCCTTCGAAAAAGGTCAGGCCGATACCCTAGGTACTGCCTTGCGAAGAACACTGCTTAGTGAAATACAAGGAACTGCTATTACATACATTAGATATGTTAAAATTAATAACAAAAAATTGGAGAAAATATTTCATGAATATAGTCATATAAAAGATATTGAAGAATCAATACATGAAATAATATTCAATTTAAAACAAATTGTATTAAAAAGTTGTATCAAGAAATCTGTTTTTGCATCTATTTGTGTAAGTGGTCCTATGCGTGTAACTGCAGAACACATTAAGTTACCATCCTCTGTGCAAGTAATTAATAAAGCGCAATATATTGCAACTATAAAAAAACCAATAAATTTCTCTCTTGATTTAGTAATCGAGAGAGATCGAGGTTTTCGTATTAATGACACACGTTTTAGTTATTCGGATTATAGTTATAGTATAGATGCTTTATTTATGCCTGTTAGAAACGTCAATTATAACATTCATATTTCTAGAGATGGAGAAAACGAAAAAGAGATACTTTTTTTAGAAATATGGACGAATGGCAGTTTGACTCCTAGAGAAGCACTTCGTCAAGCTTCTCTAAAATTGATTGCTTTTCTTCATTCTTTTCTATATCTAGAAGATGCTAATGATATTTTTTCAGAAGAAAAGAACGTAAACCTAAATGACAAGGGAAAACGAAGTCAACGAAGTAAAGGAGGAGGATATGGAAAACTACTTTGAAAAAAATTTAATGTACGATTTTATTGAGCCAGTTTGGAAAAAGAATTGGTTAAGAACCAATAAATTTGTTCACGTTTGTATCGAAGATTTTAATAATAGTGAAGGGTTGTGTTTTACGGTTGAAGATATGAGAGCTCTTTTAATAAAGGTAGATTCTTTAGTCGGATATCGATTAGACGATCAATTAAACCATGATTTAGAAAAACGTTTTATATTCAGGTCAAAAAACCTGGTATATCCTTATTTCCTCCGCTGTAGATATGTTCACAGAATAATAACAAAAGAATATTCAAAATATTTAAATCTGAATGCGGAGCTCGATCCTAACATGGAAATA